GTCGCACACTTAAAAGAAAACCCATAAAGTCAACAGGCTGATTTGATGATTGATTGATATAGATTCTTCTTGGTTGCAACCACAGAGAAAAAGTACATTGCCAGAAATTGACAAGGTAATATTTTAGTTTAATCATCATAAGAAATGTGCCTCTTGAAGCCAGAATCCATTTTCCTTGATACCTAACATAATGCATAAAAGGATCCTTGAAGACCCAAAGGATAACCCGAAAATACTTAGTAAATACCCTTACAAAATGTTCTAACTTTCGGTAGAAATATACTCTCGCAAGAAAGGTTCCGTAAGATGTTGATCGTAAATGAGAAGATTGGTTCCGGAGAAAAACGAAGATGGATTCGCATTCACACACATGGGAATTGTATAGGAACAATAAGAATCTTTTATTCTTTTTTTTTGAAACAGATCTCTTTAGAGTAATAACACTATTACAATACTCATAAAGAAAAAAGCGCAATAAATGCAAACAGGAAGTATCTTTTATCCAGTAACGAATAGTTTGAACCAAGATTTCAAAATGGATAGGGTGAGGTATCAATATATCTAACACATAAGTTAACCGTGAAAATTTGTCCTCTAAAAAAGGAAATATTGAATGAATTGATCGTAAATTTTGATCTTTTTTGAGTTCTTTTTTTTCTAGGGAAGATATTAATCGCATAGAAAATGGAATTTCCGCAATAGCTGCAAATCCCTCCGAGATCCGTTGAGAATACAAATTTTTCTTGGGCACAAGAAATTCATTTTTGTTAGAATCATTAAAAGAAAGAATCAAATGATTCTGTTGATACATTCGAATAATTAAACGTTTTACAACCAGTAAACTGTATTTTGTGTCATAATCTCTATTTGCATTTGACAACAAAGGGGACCTATTCAAATCTAAATCCTGATCATGTACAAGTGCATAAATATATTCCTGAAAGATAAGTGGGTACACAAAGTATTGCCAAGATCTATCTAGTTCTAAATATCTTCGGAATTCTTCCATTTAAAATGAGACCGGAAACAAAAAGAAAAGTAGGGGGTTTCGTGGGTTATAAAATGATACATAGTGCGATAAAGTCAAAACAAGGTATTCTAGTACAAAAGAATAGATCGATACCTCGGATATAGGTAAACTCATCAACGGACTCTCTATCTTTTTTCCATCTAATTGGTTTCTAGTTATAGGATAAGAAGATGGTTAGAAATCCTTTATTTTTTCAAGCCAATCGCTCTTTTGATTTTTGAAAAAAAGTATCCTTATCAATATACTGTTTCTTCTACACATTCATCTCCATTTTCTTTTCTAATCTAATGGAAAACGGCTAATAGTTAGGATTCGCTAAAAATCGGGAATCCACGCCTGGAAAAGCCTTTCCCGCATCAGTCACTAATCTATTTTTAACGTTTAATTAGGGCGGGTAATCGTTCCAATTAAGAACAGAAGCTCGTTGCTTTTTTCCCTCCAATTAGAGCCAGAAGGCTCGATCCATGTATTCAATACGACCCAACTTTGAATTCATTTCGTTTCGTTCTATAAATTTAATTTTTTAATAAGATAATAACGGAATGAATTAAGAATTCTCCATTGATACGACATGCTCTTTTTTCCATTCATTCCTTCAGGATCAGTCGTGGTCTTACAAACTCTACCGATGGTGTGGACGAATCCCTTACTTCATCCAAATGCGTAAAAGACCCTAGCCGCACTTAAAAGCCGAGTACTCTACCGTTGAGTTAGCAACCCAAAGAGAGTCTAGTATGTAGATACAATCGAGATCAAAATAAAGAAATTAGACAAGACAATCAAAGCATTAAATTAGCAAAAAATCTAAAAAAAAGAATAAGTTTTATTTATAATCTAATAAAAAACAGATCAACTGACCATACAATAAATTTTCAAAAAAATGAGATTATAGACCACTTCTTAGATATTCTCATTCATTACATTATAGATATTTTTTTTATTATAACGAATCTTTTCTTTTAATAAAGTAAAAAACAAAAACTGTGTTTTGTATGTAGGACAAAAAAATAGAAAAAAACTGGACCCATTTACACTTGAATTATATTTGTTGACTACACTCTTGTCAATATCAATATGTCTGTTAAAAAAAAAGAAATAATATAAATTTTATTGAAAATTTACGAGAATAAAAGAATCAATTGAACAAAAAAAAATAAGAAAATAAAGAACTTGTGTTGGATTGGCACTATCTAAATAAGGTACATGATTAGAAAGGAATGTCGATAGAAATCAAAAAGAAGTCGAAAAAGGATCAATAACTATACGTCAAATAATTCATTCTTTTTTTTTTTGTATTTCATTAAGTAAATTTAATTAGGGCGAAGTTCTTTAAAAATAGCTGCCTTCTTTAAAATATCATAAACAGTTCCGGTAGGTTGAGCGCCCCTTTCAAGAAAATATAGAATGGCGGGAACGTCTAAATAAGTTTGATTCTTTATCGGATCATAAAAACCAACTTTCCGAAGATCTCTTCCTTCTCTTCGGGACCGAACATCAATTGCAACAATTCGATAGACAGCTCATTGGGATAGATTATATGAATAATACCCCCCCAGAAACGTATAAGAAGTTTTCTCCTCGTACGGCTCAAGAAAAATGATTTTTGATTTTTTTCAAATTATGTATTATGTATATAGAAAATTATAATGACAAATAGATCCATAAAATCATCAAATTAATTAGACTAAGAATTAAGTACCCTTTTTCTCTTATTCTTCTTTCCGAAAAAACCATTTGCGCTCATAACTCAAGTTGAATAACTCTCAAATAGATCAAAAGAAACATTTAATTTATTGAGTGGTCTCTAACCCCCTTTTTGTCTGGCTTATTGAACCTCTATTGGAATTCTTCATTCTAATCCAGTTGTTAATACAATTGAGAATGAAAGGGGCCTTTCCTTGTTTCGGAATCTCTTTGCTTTGAATCGTTAGGTTTATACATTACTTCGTTGATCTTTAATCCTTTCAAAATGGCAGCAACATACCCTTTTTGTGATTGTTTATCAAAGAAAAGAATCATACAAACGCTTGATTCTCTCACGATATGCTTTTTTATCGAAAAGGGTTTATCAATTCCAAAAAAATCCAATAAAATTTACCTTTTGATTAGAAACTTGGTGGGATTGGATCTTTTCGATTTCTCTGTCAAAAATATACTTACGAAGTTGTTCTAATTTATTGATTCACACTAACCCTAGATTCTTGCTCTTAATAAATGAATCAAGACTTTCTACTCGAGCTCCACCATTAATTAACTATTAACTATAACCCCCTAAAAGTGTGGGTTCTAGTCTAACGGAACAGGGGGTGTCGAACCAAGAGCATCTTTTTCTATAGAAAATGATGGATATCAAAATCCACACCAGATCATGTCCTTCAAGTCGCACGTTGCTTTCTACCACATCGTTTCAAACGAAGTTTTACCATAACATTCCTCAAATTTTGAACCGGTATACAATTGATTCAATTATGGAATCATGAATAGTCATTGGTTTAATCGGTACATAGAAATCTATACTTTATTCTATATTAAAGATTCTTTTATTTAAATTAATACATTAAATAATATACGATACGGATAGAACTGAATTTATAGATTTTTCTATATCTATTTTTGATTAATAATAGGAGTATAGGATTCTAAATAGGGAGTATAGGATTCTAAATAGAAATTCGAAATAGAAAGTTATAGTTATATATAACGAAAAGATTCCTAATTCAGCATCATAATTGTATTGGCATTTTTTTTGAACTCAGCAATTAATGGTTTATTTCAATACAATAAAAGTGATAGCTATATCGAAATGATAACTTGGAAAAACAAATCCGATTTTTTTCACAAAAACCGTCAACCCTTCTTACTGAGATCAAAGGTTTTGTTATATAGATAAGATATATAAAATAGTAATATTTCCTCGTTACGTATTTCTTTCGGGTTTAATTCATTTTCCATTAAGGTGAATAGAATGTCTGAATCGCCTTTACTTTCAACCATTGCATAAATTTAAGAAATTTATACTTATTCATTCGTTATTTTATAACGAACAAAATATGAAATACCTAAAAATTGAGTTTCAAAATACAATTGACACCTTTTATTGTTGATTAACTCCTATCTACTTCCCCTAATTCCGTCGGGAGTCATAACCCCCCCCCAAAAAAAAGCACCCTTTTTTTACAATATCATAAACTGTCTAGGTACAAAACGAAACAAAACAGACCTAAATAAAATATTTGTTCTTCTTTACCTCAACACGGTTCGCATAGGAAATTGAATCCTACTGCATCTTGGAGAATATTAATATTCTATAAAATTTCGATAGAAATACACCAAGTAACTCGATTCCTTCCCTATAAAGAGGTATATGTACGTCTAACCCCTTTTCAATTTAAAGAAATAAAATAGATTCTCCTATCTTGCATCATAATTAGATTAAGTTATATCCGCGTGTGTGTTTTGAACTCAATTCCGTTTGTGAAAAAGATAGAATGCGGATGCTCTGGGACGGAAGGATTCGAACCTCCGAATAGCGGGACCAAAACCCGTTGCCTTACCACTTGGCCACGCCCCACTTCTATTTCGAATTTAGAATAATATTCTTATTGATTGTTCGTCAATTCCAGCCCAAATATCTATAGAATCCAGTCAATTGTTATTAGTATTTTCACACGTGTATATCTTGTATATATAATTCAACTGAATTTCTTGATCATTACATATAATTCAATTAAGATAATGTATGAAAGTCTGATTCCCTCTATTCTCTTTTTATTTGAGAATGGAAGAGTTTTTGATTAAGTAAGTAAAAAAAAAAGAAAGAATTTTTAATTTACTTTGCTTTCTTCATTTGTCGCTTATCTTATATCAATAACTCAATCAAAATGCAAAAATCTTCAAGAAAAAAGATGTCTGCTATGCTTAATATCTTTAGTTTTATCTGTATTTATCTGAATTCTGCCCTTTCTTCGAG